AAAAAAAGATTACGAACAAAAAGAGGAAAAGGATGAAAGAAAAGAAGACGCACGAATCAAAATTGCAGAAACCTGGGATACCATTCTTTTTGCCCAAACAATAAGGGGGTTGATGTTAGTAATGCAGTCAATTATTAGAAAATATTTTTTATTGCCTTTATTGATAATAGCTAAAAATATTGGTCGTCTATTATTTTTCCAACGTCCCGAATGGTCTGAAGATATAACGGAATGGCATCGAGAAAAACACGTCAACTGCACCTATAATGGTGTTCAATTATCCGAAACAGAATTTCCTAAAAATTGGTTAAGAGACGGTATTCAGATAAAGATACTATTTCCTTTCCGGTTGAAACCTTGGCATAAATCTAAGCCTTCTCAGAAAGATCCAAAGAAAGAAAAACACACAAAAGATTATTTTTGTTTTTTAACAATTTGGGGAATGGAAACAGATTTTCCTTTTGGTTCTCCCCGCAAAAAACATTCCTTTTTTAAACCCATTTTTAAAAAACTCGAAAAAAAAATTATAAAATTTCAAAAGAAACAAACAAAATTTTATATAAAGGTCCCAAAAGAAAAATGGATTCTAAAAAACTTTCAATTTATAAAAATCCTAATAAAACAACTTTCAAAAGTAAATCCAATTTTAGTATTCGCATGGAACGACGATTCGAGTGAAATAAATAACGAAAAAGATTCTATAATAAATAATCCAATTATTCATAAATCATCGATTAAAATTCGATCCATTGATTGGACAAATTATTTACTCATAGAAAAAAAACTAAAAGATTTAACTGATAGAACAAGTACAATCAGAAATAAAATAGAAAGAATTACAAAAGACAAAAAAGAAGTCTTTAGTCCTATCAAAATCAATATTAGTCCTACCAAAACAAATTCTAGTACTAAAAGATTAGAAATACAAAAAAATATTTTTCAGATATTTAAAAGAAGAACTGTTCGATTAATCCGTAAATCACATTATTTTATAAAATTTTTCAGGGAAAGGATATACATAGATATATTTGCATGTATCAGTAATATTTCCAGGGTGAATGCACAATTTTTTCTTGAGTTAATAAAACAATCCATTGATAAATACATTTACAATAATGAAAAAAATCAAAAAAGACTTGATAAAAGAAATAAAAATAAAATCTCATTTATTTCGACTATAAAAAAATCACTTTCACTTTTGAATAATAATATTAATAATTCGAAAATATTTCTTAGTTTATCCTCCCTCTCACAAGCTTATGTATTTTACAAATTATCACAAACCCAAGTTATGAACTTGTATAAGTTCAGATCTGTTATTCAATATCCTGGAACATCTTTATTTCTTAAAAATGAAATAAAAGATTCTTTTCGAACACACGGAATAATTCCTTCAAAATTAAATTATACAAATTATGGAAGGAATAAATGGAAAAATTGGTTAAAAAATCATTATCAATACGATTTTTCTCATTTAAAATGGTTTTATTTAGTACCACAAAAGTGGCAAATTAAAATCAATGAACTTTGTAAGGTTGACAATAAATATTTGAAAACAAAAAATTCATATCAAAAAGAAAAGGATTCTAAAACCCACTTAATAGTATGGCCAAATAACAAAGAAAATTTTCAAAAAATTTATAGATATGATTTTTTATCATATCAATTTATTTATTCTGAAAATAATAAGGACTCAAATAATTATGGGTTACCATTTCAAGTAAATAAGAATCAACAAATTTCTGATACTTATAACTATAACACACAGAAAAAAAAATTTGTTGATATGTGGGAGAGTATTCCTATCACTAATTCTCTAGAATTCAAAAATTTTATGGATATAGAGAAAAATCCAGATAGAAAATATTTTGATTGGACAATTATAAATTTTTGTCTTAGAAATAAAGTCGACATTGAAACCTGGCTCGATATCAGTACCAACAATAAGCAAAATACTAAGACTGATACTCATAATTATCAAATTCTTGATAAAATGGATAAAAAAGGTCATTTTTATTTCATAATTCCTCAAGAAATCAACGCATCCAATCAAAAAAAAAAACTTTTTGATTGGATGAGACTGAATGACGAAATATTAAACTGCCCCATATCCAATCTGAATCGTTGGTTCTTTCCTGAATTTGTATTATTTTACAATGCATATAAACAAAAACCGTGGGTTATACCAATTCAGTCACTGTTTTTTAATTTTAACGTACGCAAAAATTTGAGTCAAATTAAAAACATGAATCGAAAGCAAAAAAAAGATACCCTTATACCATCCAATAAAAAAAATTTTTTTGAATTTACAAATAGGAATCAAGAAGAAAAAGAACCTATAAGTCACCCAAATCTTTTATTAGATGCCCAAAACCAGCGAAACCTTGAATTGGTTCTCTCAACCCAACAAAATGAGATTTACGAAGATTATACAAGACCAGATATAAAAAAACGTACTAAGAAAAAACAAGAAAAAAGCAGTACGGAAACAGAATTTGATTTCCTGCGAAAAAAGTATTTGCTTTTTCAATTTAGATGGAATAATCTTTTGAACGAAGATCTGATCAATAATATCAAGGTATATTGTCTCTTGCTTAGATTGATAAATCCTAAAAAAATTGCTATATCCTCGATTGAAAGGAAAGAATTTCATCTGGATATAATGCTGATGCAGAAAGATTTCACTTTTACAGAATTGATCAAAAAAGGAATATTTATTATAGAACCCCTTCGTCTATCTGTAAAAAGTGACGGACAATTTATTATGTATCAAACCATAGGTATTTCATTGGTTCCCAAATATAAAGACCAAAATAATCAAAAAAGATATAGAGAAAATGTTGATAAGAAAGAATTAATTGTAAAACAACAAAATCGAATGAAAAAAATAGCAAAAAATAAGTACGATTTGCTTATTTCTGAAAATATTTTCTCATCTAGACGTCGGAGAGAATTACGAATCTTAATTTGTTTTAATTCAAAGAATATAAATTCTATAGATAAAAATACAATATCTTTCAACAGAATCAAAAATTGTGGTCAATTTTTGTATGAAAAGAAAGATCTTCACAGAGATCAAATAAAATTAATTCAATTTAAATTATTTCTTTGGCCCAATTATCGAGTAGAAGATTTAGCTTGTATGAATCGCTATTGGTTTAATACTAATAATGGTAGTCGGTTCAATATGTTAAGAATACATATGTATCCACAATAGAAAATTCATTAATGAAACTTTTGTATTATTTATTCCCTAGTATACTATATATATCCTATACCAATATATATATTGAATATATAAATGAAATAAATGCACACACGCCTTGTCTTACAGTCCATTCTGATACATGATACTAATTCACTGATGGATCAATTAGATCCAGAAATAAATCAATAAGGAAATTTGTGTATACCAGATTCAAATAGTTCCCATTATTATTACTGATCAGTAAAATTAATATTCGTAAAATAGGAAGTATAAGAATTTTTTATGGCAAAAAATTCATTCATATCTTTTATTTCGCAAGAAGAAAAAGAAGAAAACCGAGGATCTGTTGAATTTCAAGTATTCCGTTTTACCAAAAAGATACGGAGACTTACTTCACATTTGGAATTCCACAAAAAAGACTATTCATCTCAGAGAGGTCTACGGAAAATTCTGGGAAAACGCCAACGCCTGCTGGCTTATTTGTCAAAAAAAAATACAATACGTTATAAAGAATTAATCAGTAAATTGAATATTCGAGAGCTAAAAAGACGTTAATTTGAAGAGTCATTTTTAAGTTTTTTATTTATTCGAGCTTTAATTTTGATAAATTTCTTTTTATTTTCAGCAATTCATGGAAGAAGAAATCCGGGAAAACCCTATGACTGTACCAACTAAAAGAAAAGACCTCATGATAGTCAATATGGGTCCTCACCACCCATCAATGCATGGTGTTCTTCGACTCATCGTTACTTTAGATGGTGAAGATGTTATTGACTGTGAACCCATATTAGGTTATTTACACAGAGGGATGGAAAAAATTGCGGAAAACCGAACAATTATACAATATCTGCCTTATGTAACACGTTGGGATTATTTAGCTACTATGTTCACAGAAGCAATAACTGTAAATGCACCAGAGCAATTAGGAAATATTCAAGTACCTAAAAGAGCTAGTTATATAAGAACGATTATGTTGGAATTAAGTCGGATAGCTTCTCATTTGTTATGGCTTGGACCTTTTATGGCAGATATTGGTGCACAGACACCCTTTTTCTATATTTTCAGAGAAAGAGAATTAATATATGATCTATTTGAAGCTGCCACCGGGATGAGAATGATGCATAATTATTTTCGTATTGGAGGAGTAGCGGCTGATCTGCCTTATGGCTGGATAGATAAATGTTTGGACTTATGTGATTATTTTTTAACCGGGATTACTGAATATCAAAAGCTTATTACACGAAATCCTATTTTTTTAGAAAGAGTTGAAGGAGTAGGCATTATTAGCGGAGAAGAAGCAATAAATTGGGGTTTATCAGGACCAATGCTACGAGCTTCCGGAATCAAATGGGATCTTCGTAAAGTTGATCATTATGAGTGTTACGACGAATTGGATTGGGAAATCCAATGGCAAAAAGAAGGAGATTCATTAGCTCGTTATTTAATACGAATTAGTGAAATGGCGGAATCCATAAAAATTATTCAACAAGCTTTAGAAGGAATTCCGGGGGGTCCCTATGAGAATTTAGAAAGTCGTCGCTTTAATAGAGCACGAGATCCTGAATGGAATGATTTTGAATATCGATTTATTAGTAAAAAACCGTCTCCGACTTTTGAATTGTCAAAACAAGAGCTTTATGTAAGAGTTGAAGCTCCAAAAGGGGAATTGGGAATTTATTTGATAGGAGATCAAAGTGTTTTTCCTTGGAGATGGAAAATCCGCCCGCCGGGTTTTATTAATTTGCAAATTCTTCCTAAGTTAGTTAAAAGAATGAAATTGGCTGATATTATGACGATACTAGGTAGCATAGATATCATTATGGGGGAAGTTGATCGTTGAAATGATAATTGATACAACAGAAGTACAAGCTATCAATTCTTTTTCGAGATTAGAATCTTTAAAAGAGATATATGAGACCGTATGGATGCTTGTTCCTATTGTGATTCTTGTATTGGGAATTACAATAGGTGTACTCGTAATTGTGTGGTTAGAAAGAGAAATATCTGCAGGGATACAACAACGTATTGGACCTGAATATGCCGGCCCTTTGGGAATTCTTCAAGCTTTAGCGGATGGGACAAAACTACTTTTCAAAGAGAACCTTCTTCCATCTAGAGGAGATACGAGCTTATTCAGTGTCGGCCCTTCAATAGCAGTCATATCAATTCTATTAAGTTATTCAGTAATTCCTTTTAGTTACCGTCTTGTTCTAGCCGATCTAAGTATTGGTGTTTTTTTATGGATCGCCATTTCAAGTATTGCTCCGATTGGACTTCTTATGTCAGGATATGGATCAAATAATAAATATTCTTTTTTAGGTGGTCTACGGGCTGCTGCCCAATCGATTAGTTATGAAATACCATTAACTCTATGTGTGTTATCAATATCTCTACGTGTGATTCGTTAGGACATCAACATTTCTTTTATTTCATTTCTCGGTTTTTAAGAATGAACCTTAATACATTGAATAGATATCTTTTTTTTTGATTCACCCTTCACTTCAGAGTAATGTTATTCACTATTCGGGTTGATGAACTAAACTAGATAGTTAGATGAGTGAAAAAAAAACAGCTTTTCAATTTGCTGTAAAAAGGTTGAGTCTCATGTTCTATGTACAAGAGTTAAGTGAAAGTAAACCTCAAAGGGGTTCCCCCAAGACGAATTGATTAGTCATCATCTCTTGAAGCGGGTTGAAAAGAAAAACTCTATGGAGTTTTTACTATCCTTTGTATATGTTACCATACATGATACGGAGATTCCAAAAAAAGGAGTGGATGATTAGGAACACCAAGATACACAAAGGATTAGTAATAGAGATTATGTAAGTTATCCGAAAATCCATTTTGATTATCTAAAAGAAATACTAATTGGGGCTTTAATTTGGTAGAAATGATCAAGTCGTACTCCCCATAATTCCGATCCAGAGTATGCTCCTATCCACCGATTAAATGAATGACTATCAGGAACGAAGTAATCCTTTACTTTTGTGAAAGACTTTTTTTTCTGAGTAAGAATAAAATAAAAGAATTGCAACAAAAAAAGAGATTTTTTTTTAGTGTTGCTTTTCTATATCCATACTAATTGAGATTCAATTCTTATCATAATTCATGAATTAATCTCTGTATTTGTTTCGTAATCAAAAATGATAAGATGAAATATCTCTTTACATTGCTAAAAGCAGTATCTTCTTTAAGGATGAAGTTCTTACTCAATTGAAGAAAAAAATCCAATAGAATCCCAACTGGGATTCAATTACAAAGTAAAGGAAAAGATAAATTCAGAAGTGCTTTTTTAAAGTATAGCAGACAGAATTTCATTGGTATAATTCAGGAGTTTTCAATTTCTTTGTACTTTTATCCTACAATTTTATCCTACAAACGGAGTAAGATGAAAGAATATTGAATTGGGCGATCCTTATATTTATTTATGACCCTCGAGGAGCCGTATGAGGTAAAAATCTCACGTACGGTTCTGGAATAGCGATGATAACAGTGATCTTATCACCGACTATGATTATCTAACAGTTCAAGTACAATTGATATAGTTGAGGCACAATCAAAATACGGATTTTGGGGATGGAATTTGTGGCGACAACCTATAGGGTTTATCGTTTTTATAATTTCTTCTCTCGCAGAATGCGAAAGATTGCCGTTTGATTTACCAGAAGCCGAAGAAGAATTAGTAGCAGGTTATCAAACCGAATATTCAGGTATTAAATTTGGTTTATTTTACGTTGCTTCCTATCTAAATCTACTAGTTTCTTCATTATTTGTAACAGTTCTTTACTTGGGCGGTTGGAATTTCTCTATTCCATACATATTTGACCCTGAACTTTTGAAAATAAATGAAACAGATGGAGTCTTTGAAACGACAATTGGTATTTTCATTACATTAGCTAAAACTTATTTTTTCTTGTTCATTTCTATCACAACAAGATGGACTTTACCTAGGCTAAGAATGGACCAACTTTTAAATCTTGGATGGAAATTTCTTTTACCTATTTCTTTAGGTAATTTATTATTAACAACTTCTTTCCAACTCTTTTCACTTTAAAGAATTATACATAATTCTACTATTTTCTATTTACGCGATTCACCTTACTCAAACAAGAGAAAGAAACAAACATAAAATTTTTTATCGATATTTACGATATGCTCCCTATGGTAACTGGATTCATGAATTATGGTCAACAAACAGTACGAGCGGCACGGTATATTGGTCAAGGGTTTCTAATTACCCTTTCTCACGCGAATCGTTTACCTGTAACTATTCAATATCCTTATGAAAAATTGATAACATCAGAGCGTTTTCGTGGGCGAATACACTTTGAATTTGATAAATGCATTGCTTGTGAAGTATGTGTTCGTGTATGTCCTATAGATCTACCTGTTGTTGATTGGAAATTGGAAACTGAGATTAGGAAAAAACGATTGCTTAATTACAGTATTGATTTCGGAATCTGTATATTTTGTGGTAATTGCGTTGAGTATTGTCCCACAAATTGTTTATCAATGACTGAAGAATATGAGCTTTCGACGTATGATCGTCACGAATTAAACTATAATCAAATTGCTTTGGGACGTTTACCAATATCAATAAATGATGATTATACAATTCGAACAATTTTGAATTCACCTAAAATAGAAAATAAAAGAGAAATCGCTTGATTCAAGAACAATTTCCAATTGATAAAATTTTTATTTTTATCTGAATTAAAAAATTTTATTTTTGCTCTAAGAACTAAAAATCCCAACTGTTTATTTGGTTGGTTGATGAGAATTTCAGATGAATTTGTATTGAAGATTTGTCTACCGTAAAGATTTAAAAGATTTTATTTTTATTAGGTTTATATGATTGGTCCGATAATTCTGTCTACATCAATTAAAACTCATTAGGATTTTATTCAATTAGGAACGTATCATAACAAGAGTAACTTCATTTCATTTTCCTGGTCAAGTCAAAAAGATCATGAAACTTTTTATCTTTTATTTTACATAGAATGGATTTACCTGGACTAATACATGATTTTCTTTTAGTATTTCTGGGATTAGTTCTTATATTAGGAGGTCTCGGAGTGGTATTCTTTACCAATCCAATTTTTTCTGCCTTTTCTTTGGGATTGGTTCTTGTTTGTATATCTTTATTTTATATTCTCGCAAACTCGCAGTTTGTAGCTTCTGCACAGCTCCTTATTTACGTAGGAGCTATAAACGTGTTAATCATATTTGCCGTAATGTTCATGAATGGTTCAGAATATGACAAAGACTTGAATCTTTGGACTGTTGGCGATGGGGTTACTTCCTTAGTTTGTACAAGTATTTTTGTTTCATTAATTACTACTATTCTCAATACATCATGGTACGGAATTATTTGGACTACAAAATCAAACCAGATTCTAGAACAAGATTTAATAAATAATAGTCAACAAATTGGAATTCATTTATCAACAGATTTTTTTCTTCCATTTGAACTCATTTCGATAATTCTTTTAGTTGCTTTGATAGGTGCAATTGCTGTGGCTCGTCAATCATGAATTTTTAAATAAAACCAGCAATCCCAACGAAATCTTCGGTATTTTTTATATTCAAATTTGTTATATTTTTGTCAATAAAATAAGTTTAATTGTTGTTCAGATTGAAATAAAATAAATAAAGATTAATAAGGAGTTGGTCAATTTAATGATGCTCGAACATGTACTTGTTTTGAGTGCCTATTTATTTTCTATTGGTATCTATGGATTAATCACGAGTAGAAATTTAGTTAGAGCTCTTATGTGTCTTGAACTTATATTAAATGCAGTTAATCTCAACTTTGTAACTTTTTCTGATTTTTTTGATAGTCGTCAATTAAAAGGAAATATTTTCTCGATTTTTGTTATAGCTATTGCAGCCGCTGAAGCAGCTATTGGACCAGCGATTGTTTCATCAATTTATCGTAACAGAAAATCAACTCGTATCAATCAATCAAATTTGTTAAATAAGTAGTCGTTCGTAACATGTGATTATGCTTGTAAAAATGTAATAACTAAAAGTATTTTGGATGTTTTTTGTGTTCTATAAACCGATCCAGAATAGGTTGATTAAAACAATTCTGGTATATCATTGATTCGTCTAGTGTTTGAGTTTGAATATGTGATTCATTTACAAGTTTATACTAGATCGAAATTTAAAAAAGTGAAAAATTTTTATAGATCCAATGTCACATTCAGTAAAGATTTATGACACATGTATAGGGTGTACTCAATGTGTTCGAGCTTGTCCCACAGATGTATTAGAAATGATACCCTGGGACGGATGTAAAGCTAAACAAATAGCTTCTGCTCCAAGAACAGAGGACTGTGTTGGTTGTAAGAGATGTGAATCTGCCTGTCCAACAGATTTTTTGAGTGTTCGAGTTTATTTATGGCATGAAACAACTCGAAGCATGGGTCTAGCTTATTGATACATTCCAGAAAACTCCACTTCAATTCCTAATCCATTTTCTTTTTTTTACCGATAAAAACCCGCGCTCGAAAAGAAACAAATTCTATATTTCTTTTCGGGTACGGGTTTTTGGTCCAAGTGTATCTTGTCTTTACCACGAATTATTTTCCTTGGTTAACAATAATTGTAGTTTTGCCTATATTTGCAGGTTCTTTCATTTTCTTTATTCCTCATAGAGGGAATAAAGTAATGAAGTGGTATACTATATGTATATGTTTGTTAGAACTCCTTCTAACAACCTATGCATTCTGTTATCATTTTCAATTGGATGATCCATTAATTCAACTAGCAGAAGATTATAAATGGATC